TAAGTTTTCTTCTTCTGCATGTAAAAAAGGAATAAATAAATCAATCAAATTCCGGGAGGCGTCATGAAGTGCTTCTTTAGGAGTTAAACTTCCATTTGTCCATATTTCGAGAAAAAGTATCTCCTGTTTTTCATTCCCATTCACATAAGAATGAATGCTATGATTCGCATTTCGAACAGGCATGAATACAGCATCTATAGGATAACTTCCGTCTTGAAAGTTTTTTGGCGTTTTTATACGATATCCGCGATTCCTCTCAATTTGTAATTCAATACACAAATTAATTGGTTCCGTTAGGTTAGCTATATGCTGTGTATTATCAACGATTTCCACAGAAGGTGGTAAGATAATGTCTTGAGCAGTTACATATCCAGGACCCTTGATACAAATAGACGCGTTACGAGTTCCATATAGATTACTTCTCAATACAATTTCTTTCAAATTCATTAAAATTTCATGTACGGATTCTTGAATACCTATTATGGTAGAATATTCATGTGGTATTTTCTCAGATTTTGCGCGTGTGATACATGTTCCTTCTATTTCTCCGAGCAAAGCTCTTCGCATCGCAATTCCTATTGTATCCGCTTGACCTTTCATAAGTGGGGCCAGAATAAAGCGTCCATAATAAAGACGCTTACTGTCTGCTCTTGATTCAACACACTTCCACTGTAGTGTCCGAGTAGATACTGTTACTTTCTCTCGAACCATAGTATATTATTTGATCAAATCATTGAATTATTTATTTCTCTTGAAATCTCTTCAATGTTTATTTTTACACACGCCTTTTTTTAGGGGGCCTACAGCCATTATGTGGCATAGGGGTTACATCGCGTATGAAACTTAATAGTATACCACTTCTACGAATAGCTCTTAATGCCGCATCTCTTCCGAGACCCGGGCCTTTTATCATGACTTCTGCTCGTTGCATACCTTGATCCACTACTGTCCTAATAGCATTTCCTGCTGCGGTTTGAGCGGCAAATGGTGTACCTCTTCTTGTACCCTTGAATCCACAAGCCCCGGCGGAGGACCAAGAAATTACTCGACCCCGCACATCTGTAACAGTCACAATCGTATTATTGAAACTTGCTTGAACATGAATAACTCCCTTTGGTACTCTACGCGCATTCTTACGTGAACCAATACGTCTATTTCTACGTGAACCAATTTTTGGTATAGGTTTTGCCATATTTTATCATCTCATAAATATAAGTCAGAGATATATGGATATATCCATTTCATGTCAAAACGTATCCTTATTTTTTTTTTACTTATTTATTTGTACATCTGTACATCGGTTACTTTTGATTTCTAGAGTCTTTTTTGCTTTAGAAAGATTAGCCTTGTCTTTGTTTATGTCTCGGGTTGGAACAAATTACTATAATTCGTCCCCGCCTACGGATCAATCGACATTTTTCACAAATTTTACGAACAGAGGCCCTTATTTTCATATTTGTCATTCCTTTTCTTACTATTTATTGGAAGAAAATAAGTTTCTTGAAATTTTTAACTTCGAATTGTATCCCCACGAAAGAATGTTGAAATTCAAAAAACCACCGAATAATTCGAGTCTTTGCTTTGGAGTCTATAAACTATACGTCCTTTGGTTTAAATAAGGACTTACCTCAATTTTTATTCTATTTCTTGGTAGTATACGTATAAACCAACGTCGAATCCTTTCCGAAACAAAAGCCAGAATCATATTTGCATTATCTCAAATCTAAACGAACCCGGAAGATACATACCATTGGTAAGTTGTTCAGTAATTAAACCCTCATGAATCTTTTTTTTGTTTCATTCCAGGTAAAACCGCTTTGAAGTATCAACTAATGTAAGAGGGGTAATATTATAAAGTTGTCCTTTCTCTTTTTCACAAATATGAAAGTTCTGCGTATAATTCGTCTATCAGAAAGATTACCATATATAACACAAAATTTCTCCGCCGATTCCTTCTATTCGAGCCCTTCGGTCTGTCATTATACCTCGAGAAGTAGAAAGAATTACAATCCCCATTCCGCCTAAAATTCTAGGAATTTTTTGATAGTTAGAATATATTCGTAAACCGGGTCGACTGATCCGTTTTAAATTTAAAACAGTTCTATACGATCCTTTTCTATTTCTTCTATGTCGTAGTGTTAAAACCAAAAAATATTTATTGCTTTCCTGATGTTTTCTCACGTTTTCAATAAAACCTTCTTGTAAAAGGATTTTAACAATATTTTCAGTGATGTTAGTAGATGGTATTCGAACTGTTCTTTTTTTATTCATGTCAGCATTTCGTATAGCGGTTATTATGTCAGCAATAGTGTCTTTACTCATGATAAACTAAGATTTTTGTTGCCCCCAAATTTTGATATAATCAACATGCTCTTTTTCTTTTTTTATTTATCTTTATTTCTGAATTATTAAAGGTATATACGTGATATATAAAAAATCTACTAATTAATCGGTTTCATTCAAATACCAAATACTATAACTATATTACGGCCTTCCCTTATAATACTTCGGGTGCTAATGAAACTATTTTAGTGAAATTTAACTGTCTTAATTCCCGGGCGATCGCGCCAAAAATTCGGGTTCCTTTAGGATTTCCTTCTTGATCAATAACAACTGCAGCATTGTCATCATATCGTATTATCATACCGTTGTCGCGTTTGAGTTCTTTACAAGTACGTACAATTACAGCTCGGATTACTTCTGATCTTTCTAGAGGTGTATTTGGTACGGCTTCCTTGATTACAGCAACAATAACGTCACCAATATGAGCATATCGTCGATTACTAGCTCCTATGATTCGAATACACATCAATTCTCGGGCTCCGCTGTTATCCGCTACATTCAAATGGGTTTGAGGTTGAATCATATCGTTTTTTTATCGATTTTTTTTGTTTTCAATGCAAGGGTCTAAATAAAAAAAAAAATAAATATTATTTTTTCAAAACAAAAAACCTGCAATTTTTTTTTTTTTTCATACAAAAGACCCCTTTCCTTTGTTTCTACATCCCTATCCCGAAAGAATGAATTGAGTTCGTATAGGCATTTTGGATGCCGCTATTGAAATTGCCCTTCTGGCTATATTTTCTGCTACTCCGCTCATTTCATAAAGTATTCTACCGGGTTTAACAACAGCTACCCAATATTCGGGAGATCCTTTACCCGAACCCATACGTGTTTCTGTAGGTCTTACTGTAACGGGTTTGTCTGGAAATATGCGTACCCATATTTTTCCACCGCGGCGTGCGTTTCGTGTCATTGCTCGCCGCCCTGCTTCTATTTGTCTAGATGTGATCCAAGCGGGTTCAAGCGCTTGAAGAGCATATCTACCGAAGCAAATACGATTGCCTCGATAAGATATTCCTTTCATTCTTCCTCTATGTTGTTTACGGAATCTGGTTCTTTTGGGGTTATAGTTGATGGTTGTTTATCAATTCCATCCATCTCTACTACAGAACTGGACATGAGAGTTTCTTCTCATCCAGCTCCTCGCGAATTAAACAATTAAAAAATAATATACACGGTGAATAATATACGGAATCGTGGTATTCTTTTAAATTTTATCTAATCTATATCTATTATAAATTTTTTGTGTTTTAATATATAATTAAACACGTCTTCTATTTATAGATAATGTCGTTTTTATATAACGTTATAATGAATCTTTATTTTCTTTTTCCTTTGTATTATCATATCGAATCGACTAAAATTTAGTAAAATTTAGAAATAAAAAAAAATTCGCGGGCGAATATTTACTCTTTCAACATTCAATTGTAAGATTAGTCTATGACATGACCTCTCAGAATAAATGAATAGGTTTCTGGTTCGTTCCGCCATCCTACCCAATGAATCATTAGGATTCGTTTTCAATAGAATCTTATGCATTCACAGGTTCTGTCGTCCCCACCACTTCTCGATTAATGGTTAGGTCTGAATTCTACAACGGAGCCCTTAAATGAAATTTATTAATGAATGAAATTTTTTTCTTGAGTCAACCTTCTCAGTCTTTATTGGCTCAGGGCTCTTGATTTTTTCTTCTATGCACCGATTTGTCTAATTATGGATCAATCAGTATTGATGCTTTATTACATTCCCTTTATATGAGATGACTCATAGACCTTACATATTGGAATTATATATCATTGATATTTCTTTTCCTATCTTTCTCTCACCCTTCCATTTATCTGTATACTTTTATTGCTTTACAACTCATAATCAGATTGGTTTTTCTTTTGTGTTTATGCAAAAAAGATTTCAGTTGCTACAATGATATGACTCATATATCATATCTTGACTGGTTCCTTATATCCAGATAATGCGAAGCGATGAGTTGATTATTAGTTCTATAGTTATCAGTTCGTACTACGGGCCGGTCGATTTTGTTGAATCCTATAATCCTAAAAAAACCAACGAGTCACACACTAAGCATAGCAATTATATCAAACGATTAATCGGATTTTTATTCAACCTTATAGAATTGTTCATTTTTTTTTTTTATTTAACAGAAAAGGAATGAAAGAGTTTGCCTTTTTTTGTTTTATCACCAGATAGAACTAAATACAAGTAAAGTAAGTTCTTATTATTCCTCGTCTACAAATATCCAAATTTTGATGCCTAATACCCCATAGATAGTTCGAACTGCGTAGGCACAATAATCAATTTTAGCTCGAATGGTTTGTAGAGGAACCCTACCTTCTCTGATCCATTCAACACGTGCAATTTCTTTTCCGTCGATACGCCCTGCAATTTGTACTTGAATTCCTTTTGTACCTGCCTGTTCAGTTAATTCAATAGCTTTTTTCATTGCTTTTCGAAATGAAACTCTATTCTTTAATTGTCCGGCTATAAATTCTGCAAGAATATTGGGGTGCCCATAAGGATTTGAAATTCTTCTAATAGCAATGTTGAGTTTTCGGTTTACACAATTGAGTTCTTTTTGTACATTCATCTGTAATTCTTCGATTCTTCGAGTCCTGTCTTCTATTAATAACTTGGGGAATCCC